AATGAAGTGCCTGAAAAAGGATTATCTTGATAGGATAAATCATGTAAAATCAATTATTACCTTCATTACATTAAATAGAATTAAACTATTTCAACCAGTTTCAAAAACTAGTGTGCATCTTACACTTTAACGTATAAAAAGATAAGCTAACATTCAAGCTAATGGGTTCATACCCCATATATAGAGGACAACCTCTTCTTTTTAATGACCATTAACCTAAAAAAAATCCTTTTCCTATCATCATTGATGATAGGTTCCTTTATCTCCATCTCATCTAACTCATGATTTGGAGTATGAATAGGTTTAGAAATAAACCTATTATCATTTATTCCATTAATAGTAAATGATAAAAATATGATGATTAACGAATCATCAATTAAATATTTTATTGTTCAAGCTTTAGCTTCGGCAATATTAATATTTTCGGTATTAGTAACTTTAATAAAAATACCAGCAGGGATAGAAAAAAAAATAATCCCATCAATCCTAATTAGTTCAAGATTAATAATCAAAATAGGGGCTGCTCCTTTCCATTATTGATTTCCTGAAGTTATAAAAACAGCAAGATGAACTAATTGTTTAATTTTAATAACATGACAAAAATTAGCTCCAATAGCAACAATTTCTTACTGTAATAGAAGAAAAACGTTTATAATTACAATCATTATAACCAGAATTGTTATTGGAGCTATAGGAGGTTTAAATCAAACACATTTACGCCAAATTATAGCTTATTCCTCAATTACCCATGTAGGGTGAATAATTGGAGCAATAATAACCAATGAAAGTAGATGAGAATTATATTTTATCATCTACTCATTCCTAAGATCCATTATGGTAATATTATTTAGTCAATCAAATTCAATTAACATCAATCAAGTTTTTTTATCAAAAACCCTAAAAATAGAAACAAAGTTAATTATCACAATAACATTGTTATCAATAGGAGGTATACCTCCTATATTAGGATTTCTACCTAAATGAATTGTTATCCAAACAATAATGGATAATAATTTAACTTCACTAATTACAATAATAGTAACAATAACCACAATTACATTATTTTACTACATTCGATTAAGATTTTCATCAATAACTCTTTTAAGAAATGAATTAAAATGATCAACCAAGATCACTTACTCAAGATTTAACCCAATTATACCCACTTTAGCTATAATATCAAACCTAGGATTAGTTTTAACAGCAAGTCTAATTTTTACAGTCTTGTAAAGGACTTAAGTTAAAAAAACTAATAACCTTCAAAGTTATAATTAAAAAGAAGATCTTTTAGGCCTTAGTAAATAATTACACCTCTAGGATTGCAGCCAAGAATCATACTTGAATATAAAACCTATGATGAAGGAGGAATTAACCACATAAATAGATTTACAATCTATTACCTTAAATCGGTCACTTCATCGATTAAGTGGCTATTTTCAACGAATCATAAAGATATTGGAACTCTGTACTTTTTATTTGGAGCATGATCAGGGATAATAGGAACTTCGATGAGAATGTTAATCCGAGCAGAACTTGGTCAACCAGGGAATTTAATTAATGATGAACAAATCTATAATGTAATCATTACATCTCATGCATTTATCATAATTTTCTTCATAGTAATACCAATTATAATTGGAGGATTTGGAAACTGATTAGTACCTTTAATAATTGGGGCTCCAGATATAGCCTTTCCTCGAATAAATAACATAAGATTCTGATTACTTCCGCCTTCATTAACCCTATTAATTAGATCCTCAATAGTAAGTACAGGAGTAGGAACAGGATGAACGGTATATCCTCCATTAGCAAGATCTATTGCACATAGAGGTACATCAGTAGATCTTGCAATTTTTTCTCTTCATCTAGCAGGAGTATCTTCAATTCTAGGAGCAGTAAATTTTATTACAACTAGAATCAATATACGATCAAAAAATATATCCCTAGATCAAACACCTTTATTTGTATGATCAGTAGCAATCACTGCATTACTATTATTATTATCACTACCTGTATTAGCAGGAGCAATTACAATACTATTAACAGACCGAAATTTAAATACATCATTCTTTGATCCAGCAGGAGGAGGTGATCCAATCCTATATCAACATCTATTCTGATTTTTTGGTCATCCAGAAGTATATATTTTAATTCTACCAGGATTTGGTATTATTTCTCATATTGTATCTCAAGAAAGAAACAAAATTGAATCATTTGGAACTCTTGGTATAATTTATGCTATAATTTCAATTGGACTAATAGGATTTATTGTTTGAGCACATCATATATTTACAGTAGGTATAGATGTAGATACACGTGCTTACTTTACATCAGCGACAATAATTATTGCTGTACCTACAGGAATTAAAGTATTCAGATGATTAGCAACCCTTTATGGAACAAAAATCAAATTTAATCCAAACACAATATGAGCTATTGGATTCATCTTCCTATTTACAATTGGAGGTTTAACCGGACTAGTTTTAGCAAACTCTTTATTAGATATTGTATTACATGACACTTATTATGTAGTAGCCCACTTCCATTATGTACTTTCTATAGGAGCAGTATTCGCCATTATAGGTGGAGTAATTCAATGATACCCATTATTTACAGGATTAACAATAAACAATAAATGATTAAAAATTCAGTTTAGAATTATATTTATTGGAGTTAATATAACATTCTTCCCACAACATTTCCTAGGATTGGCTGGGATACCACGACGATATTCAGACTACCCAGATGTGTATATATCATGAAACATAATTTCAACTTTAGGATCAACAGTATCAATCATAGGAATTATATTATTTGTGTTAATTATATGAGAAAGAATAACTTCAAATCGAGAAATCTTGTTTAAAAAAACAATATCTAGATCAACAGAATGGTTACAAAATTTACCACCCGCTGAACACAGATATTATGAACTACCAATAATTTCAAAATTCTAATATGGCAGAATAGTGCAATAGATTTAAGCTCTAAATATAAAGATTAAACTTTTATTAGAAATGGCTACATGATCACAAATTTATCTTCAAGATAGAGCTTCACCTTTAATAGAACAATTATCATTCTTTCATGATCATACAATAATAATTCTAATTATAATTACAATCATTGTAGGTTATTCACTAAGTTACATCATTATTATTAAATTCAAAAATCGAAACATAATACAAGGAAACATAATTGAAACAATTTGAACCCTTATCCCTACTATTACATTAATCTTTATTGCAATACCATCACTACGACTTCTATATTTAATAGATGATTCTAATGAAGCATTAATTACTATTAAAACAATTGGGCGTCAATGATATTGAAGTTATGAATATTCAGATTTTATAAATATTGAATTTGACACTTATATATTAAATGAAGAAGACCTTAAAATAAACAGAATTCGACTATTAGATGTAGACAACCGGACAGTAATTCCAATAAATACAGAAATTCGTATACTAATAACAGCTTCTGATGTAATTCACTCATGGACGATCCCTGCTTTAAGTATTAAATCAGACGCAATACCTGGTCGATTAAACCAAAGAATATTAATAATTAATCGACCAGGATTATATTTTGGGCAATGCTCAGAAATTTGTGGAGCAAACCATAGATTTATACCTATTGTACTAGAAAGAACGTCATCTAACCTATTCATTAAATGATTAAGAAATCTAATTTAAGGGATTAGTTAAAAAATAACATTAGAATGTCAAACTAAAATTACTTTATATAAGTATTCCTTAAACACTAGATGACTGAAAGTAAGTAATGGTCTCTTAAACCAAATAATAGTAAATTAACATATACTTCTGGTGGGAATTAAGTATTCAATCCCTCAAATATCCCCAATCATATGATTTTCAATATTTTTAGTTTTCTCAACAGCAATAATCATATTTAACCAAATTATATTTTTCAATTTTCAGCCTAATAAATTAAAATTTTCATCGAAAAAATTTAATAAAGATCAATTTAAATGAAAATGATAACAAATCTATTTTCAACATTTGACCCATCAACAAGATTATTCAATTTATCAATTAACTGATCAAGAACAATTATAGGAATATTCTTATTACCATCAATATTTTGAATCTTACCATCACGAAATAGATTATTTTGAAATAAATTAATACTAAAAATTCATCAAGAATTTAAGACATTAACCGGAAATAAACATTACGGAATAACATTAATATTTATTTCATTGTTCATTATAATAATATTTAATAATTTCATAGGATTATTCCCTTATATTTTTACCAGAACTAGACATATAGTAATAACATTCTCAATTGCTTTACCAATATGAATAAGATTTATATTATTTGGATGAATTAATAATACAACTCATATATTAACACATTTAGTACCACAAGGTACTCCCAAATTACTAATACCATTTATAGTAATAATTGAAACAATCAGAAATATTATTCGACCTGGTACACTGGCTGTGCGATTAGCTGCCAATATAATTGCAGGTCACATAATACTTACATTATTAGGAAATAGAGGAACAATAATTAAATTCAACTTATTATCAATAGTAATTATTGCACAAATATTATTAATAATATTAGAATCAGCAGTAACACTAATTCAAGCATATGTATTCTCAATCTTAAGAACATTATATGCAAGAGAAACATATTAAAACTAATGTTAACAAATCAATCAAATCACCCTTTCCATATAGTAGATTATAGTCCATGACCTCTAACAGGAGCTATTGGAGCAATAACAATAACAACAGGATTAGCTAAATGATTCCATCTATTCAACCCAAATCTTTTAATTATAGGAAGATTAATCCTCATTTTAACTATGTTTCAATGATGACGAGATGTTATCCGAGAAGGAACATATCAAGGATTACATACAATATTTGTAATATTAAGATTAAAATGAGGAATAATTCTATTTATCACATCAGAAGTATTATTCTTCATTTCATTTTTCTGATCCTTTTTCAGAAGAAGAATTACACCTAGAATTGAATTAGGAACCTATTGACCACCTATAGGAATTTATCCTTTCAATCCTTTAAATATCCCATTATTAAATACAATTATTTTACTGGCATCAGGAATTACACTAACATGAGCGCATCATAGATTAATTGAAAATAAACATTATCAAACATTGCAAGGGCTAATTATTACAGTAATATTAGGAATTTATTTCACCATACTACAAGCTTATGAATATTTAGAAGCAACATTTACTTTAGCAGATGCAATTTACGGATCTTCATTTTTTATAGCAACAGGGTTCCACGGATTACACGTAATTATTGGAACAATATTCTTAACCACCTGTTTAATTCGACATTATATAAATCAAATATCAGCAAATCATCATTTTGGGTTTGAAGCAGCAGCATGATATTGACATTTTGTAGACATCGTATGATTATTCCTTTATATCTCCATCTATTGATGAGGTAGATAAATTTTTCTAGTATAATTTAGTACAACTAACTTCCAATTAGTAAGTTTGAAATATCAAGAAAAATAATTATAACCACATCTTCAAGATTAGTAATCAGAATTATAATTCCTGCCATAGTAATATTTTTATCAAAGCCTTTATCCAAAAAAAATAATGACCGAGAAAAATCATCACCATTTGAATGTGGATTTGACCCAAAAAGATCAGCACGAATACCTTTATCAATTCAGTTCTTCCTAATTGCAGTAATTTTCTTAATTTTCGATATTGAAATTGCATTAATTCTACCAGCAATAATTACAATAAAATCATCTAATATATTAATCTGATCATGCTCAATATCAACATTCATGGTAATCCTGTTATTAGGATTATACCATGAATGAAATCAAGGAGCTCTAAAATGAGCAGAATAAGGGGTATAGTTAAACATAACATTTGGGTTGCATTCAAAAAGTATTGAATTATTCAATTACTCTTAAAGTATGAAGTGATTAATCACAATCAGTTTCGACCTGATTTAAGGTAATGGAATTACCCTTATTTAAATTTAATTGAAGCCAAAATAGAGGCATATTACCGTTAATAATATAAATGAACAAAAAGTTCCAATTAAAGAAATGTAAAAAATATAGAGCTGCTAACTCTATTTATAGTGATTTAAACCATTAACATTTCTTATCTATATAGTTTAATTAAAACATTACATTTTCAATGTAAAAACAATATATTATTTATAGATATACTCAAAAATATCAAATTACCCTAACATCTTCAATGTTATACTCTTAATCTTAAGCTATTTGAGTAAATAAAAAATATTAAAAAAATAATAAATATTCAAAAAATAAAAGTTAACAAATAAACCTTAAAATTAGAATCATATCAAAAATAAATATAATTTATAAAATAAATAAAAAATCTATATAAACCTTGACCTCCTAATAATTCACCTCAACCTAAATCTATACAATTAGAAACATAATGTCCGTAATCTAAAGGAAAATAAATAGAATATGAAGATAGATTTGGTATAAACCATATTAAACCTAAAAAATCGAAAATAAATAAATAAGTAATAGAAAACAAAGATAATCTAAATTTAAAGGAATAAATTAAATAACCAAAATAAACACCTATAAACAAAGTTAATAAAACCAAAAATTTTAAATACAAAGGAAGTAAAATCATATTAGGAAAAGGAAAAATCAATCAAGACAATAAACTCCCACCAAAGATGGAAATAATTAATAAAGTAATTATACTAAAAGAAACATAATAACCACTATCATTGAACCTAAAAACAGAAAAATAATTATTATCACCAAATATACAATAATAATAAAGACGAAAAGAATAAGAAACCGTAAGACCAGTAGAAAAAAAATAAATAAAAAAGATTAAAAAATTAACCCAACTCAATCTAACTAACTCCAAAATTAAATCCTTAGAATAAAATCCTGCAAGAAAGGGGAATCCGCAAAGAGACAAAATTGAAACATTAAAACAAACTGAAGTTAAAGGTATAAAATAAACAATAGAACCTAGATAACGAATATCTTGACAATTATTTACGTTATGAATAACAGAACCAGCACACATAAAAAGTAAAGCCTTAAATAAAGCATGAGTTAAAAGATGAAAAAAAGCCACTTCATAATAAGACATTGATAAGATTCCGAATATTAACCCCAATTGACTAAGAGTAGATAAAGCAATAATTTTCCTTAAATCAAATTCAAAATTAGCACCTAAACCAGATATAAATATAGTTAAACAACCAATAAATAATAAAAATCAACTAAAACCTAAATCTATTAATAAAAAATTAAAACGAATAAGTAAATAAACACCAGCAGTAACAAGTGTTGAAGAGTGAACTAAAGCAGATACAGGAGTAGGAGCTGCTATCGCAGCAGGTAATCATGCTGAAAAAGGGATTTGTGCTCTCCTAGTTATTGAAGCCAAAATAATTAAAATCAAAACAACACGTAATTCCCAAGAAAAAAGGAAAAAATCATTATAAAAAACATAATTTCAACTACCAAAATTTAACATTCAAGCAATTGAAATTAAAATAGCTACGTCTCCAACCCGATTCATCAAAGCAGTTAATATACCTGCATTATAGGAACTAGTATTTTGATAATAAACAACTAAACAGTAAGAAACTAAACCTAAACCATCCCAGCCTAATAAAATTCTAATTAAATTAGGTCTCAAAATTAAAAACACCATAGAAAGAATAAATATTATTAACAAAATCACAAACCGATTAATATTAACATCGCTAGATATATAATCATTTCTGTAGTAAACAACCAAAGAAGAAATAAATATTACAAAAGATATAAAAATTAAAGATATTCAATCAAAAATTAAAGTTATAATAACTGAAGAACTATTTAAACTAAATAACTGTCACTCAATTATCAAAGTATAGTCAAAAAGTAAAAAAGAAATACCAAATAAGAAAATAATCATTCTAAAAATTAACAAAATAACAAACACCAAAGAACAAATAGGAAAAATATTCATGACCTAAAATGAATAAACTCATATCACTGATACCACAAATCAATATTTTACATAAAATATTTAAGCCTAAATGAAAAATCAATCAGATTTTATAAACAATAAATTTAATGGCAACCAATGAAGAAGTAAAAGATGATATTCACGAAAATAACCTAATGAATATCTATAAGAACCTCTATAATAAACACCATGTTGAGAATAAGAATATATATATAATGTATAAACCGCACTAAAAAAAGATAATAACATCAAAATAAAAAAAGACCAAAAAGATCAAGAAATAACCCCATTCAATAATATTAATTCACCTAATAAATTTAATGAAGGGGGGGCAGCCATATTAGATGATCTAAACAAAAATCATCATAAACTCATACCAGGCATTAAATTAATTAAACCTTTATTAATCAGAATTCTACGACTACCTAACCGCTCATAAATAATATTAGATAAACAAAAAAGACCAGAAGAACATAAACCATGACCTAATATTAATAACAAAGAACCAAAACACCCCCAGTAATTAAGTCTTAATAAACCAGCAATTACTAAACTCATATGTGAAACGGAAGAATAAGCAATTAAAGACTTCAAATCAACTTGACGAAAGCAAATAAATCTAACAACAAGACCACCAAACAATCTAAAAGAAATTAAATAATAATTAAAATTAACTGTCAAAAATAAGACAACCTTTAACACACGAAAAATACCATAACCACCGAGCTTTAACAAAACACCAGCCAAAATTATTCTCCCAGAAATAGGGGCCTCAACATGAGCCTTAGGAAGCCACAAATGAACTATAAATATAGGCATCTTCACTAAAAAAGCCAAAATAATAAAAATGTAAAACAATAGATAAAAAGAACCAAAATCAATTAATAAAGGAAAAAATATTCTACCTAAAAATGAATTGATTTTAAATAAAACCAAAAATAAAGGTAAACTACAAACAACCGTATAAAAAATTAAGTAAATACCAGCCTGCAGTCGCTCAGGCTGATAGCCTCAGCCTAAAATCAACAATAAAGTTGGTAACAATCTAGACTCAAAAAAAACATAAAACATAAATAAACTTATTACAGAAAAAGAACAATAAAGTATAATCATTAAAAAAAGAATAATAAAAATAAATAAACGTGAATAATTATGAGAAAAATTAATAGAAACTCTAGAAGTTATCATTAATGAACAAATCCAAAATCTTAATAAAATCAATCAAAAAGAAAAAAAATCAACACCAAAATAATAAGAAACTATATTAAAATCGACATAAAAGTAAACACTAAACAAAACCCCAAAAGACAATAAAAAAAACATAGAATGAAAAAATCATCACAAACGATTAATAAAAGAAAGAGGGATCATAAACAAAAGAACAAATAAATACCTTAACATAAAGATAAACAAAAAGAATTAAAAAAATCATTACCACATGAACGAATTATACAAACAAGAATTCTTAAACCTAAAGCACCCTCACAAACAGAAAAAACAAGAAAAATAGCAGGTAAATAATAATCATAATCAACAATAAATAAATAAATTACAATAAGCATAAACAAAGACAAAACAATATATTCTAAACTCAAAAGAACAATAAGTAAATGTTTACGCCTAGAAGAAAATACATAAATACCAGATAAGTAAATCATCAAAGAAGTTAATAGAGAGAAATTTAACATTAGTTTTAATAGTTTAAATAAAACATCGGTCTTGTAAACCGAAATCGAGCAGGCCCACACTTTTAAAACTTCAAGGATAAGAAGTAATTCTTAACTTAAGTATCCAAAACTTATATTTTATTAAAATAACCCTTGAATTGTTTAGACTATTTATTTCAGCATTATCTAATTCCATAAATTTATATTTTATTAAAATTAACCACCCTATATCTATAATAATAATTATTATTTATCAAACACTATTTATCGGGTTAATAACTGGTAATTTTATAGAAAGATTCTGAATCTCATATATTTTAATCTTAACATTTTTAGGAGGTATATTAGTGATTTTTGTTTATATTTCAAGAATTGCTTCTAATGAACTATTTAATTTAAACTTAAATAAAACAATAATATTTGGATTTATTACAATATCAATTTTTATATCACTAATTATCGTTGAATATATTATAATTAGTGATATTTTTAAAAATAAGGAAACGTCATCTATAAATTTATCAATTGATATTATAGAATCAACATCTTCATTAACAAAAATTTACAATTACCCTTCATTTATAATTACAATTATAATAATAGTTTACTTATTATTAACACTAATCGTAGTAGTCTATATTACAAATATTAATAAAGGCCCTATTCGGAAAATTAATTAACTAATGAATAAACCAATACGATTAAATAATCCTTTATTTAAAATTATAAACAGATCTTTAATTGATTTACCAGCACCAATAAATATTTCATTTTGGTGGAATTATGGATCACTATTAGGAATATGTTTGATAATCCAAATTATAACAGGACTATTTTTAACAATACATTATACTCCTAATATTGAAATAGCATTTAATAGAATTATCCATATTTGTCGAGATGTAAATAATGGATGAATTATACGAACTTTACACGCAAATGGAGCCTCAGCATTCTTTATCTGTATTTACTTACATGTAGGTCGAGGGATTTATTATGGATCTTATACATTAATAAAAACTTGAATAATTGGTACAATCATCTTGTTCTTAGTTATAGCAACAGCATTTATAGGATATGTTCTACCTTGGGGACAAATATCATTTTGAGGAGCAACGGTAATTACAAATCTTTTATCAGCAATCCCGTATATAGGAACAGATTTAGTTCAATGAATTTGAGGAGGATTTGCTGTAAGTAATGCCACATTAAACCGATTCTTCACATTTCATTTTATTTTACCTTTTATAATTGCGGCTTTAGTAGTAATCCATTTATTATTCCTCCACCAAACAGGATCAAATAACCCTTTAGGAATTAATAGAAATATTGAAAAAATTCCATTTCATCCTTATTTTACATTTAAAGATTCAATTACATTTATCAGAATAATCTCATTATTAACAATATTATGTCTAATTAATCCATATATATTAGGAGACCCTGATAATTTTATCCCAGCCAATCCTTTAGTTACACCTGTTCATATTCAACCAGAATGGTATTTCTTATTTGCTTATGCAATTCTACGTTCTATTCCAAATAAGTTAGGAGGGGTTATTGCTTTATTCTTATCAATTAGAATCTTAATAATCCTACCATTTTATAACAATTTAAAATTCAAGGGAATTCAATTCTATCCATTAAATCAAGCTATATTTTGAATAATATTCATTGTAGTAATCATATTAACATGAATCGGGAAGTGCCCAGTTGAAGAGCCTTATATTCTAACTGGACAAATATTAACAGTTATTTATTTCTCATATTTTATAATAAACACCCATATAAGTTATTTATGAGATACCTTAATTAAAAAATAGTTAATTAACTTATAAGTAAGTATATGTCTTGAAAGCATAATTAAAGAAGTTCAAATCTTCTATTAACTTTTCTCAAAAAATTTCACTAAATAAATTTAAACAACAAAATTTTTAACCCACAAAAAACGACCAAAAAATTTAATGATAAAGGGAGAAAACTTTTCCAAGCTAAATATATCAATTTATCGTAACGGAAACGAGGGAAGGTCCCTCGGACCCAAACAAAACAAAAAATAATTAATCCTAACCTAAAATAAAAAATTAATAAATAAAAATCTCCCCNTAAAAAAATTAATCTAATAAATATGCTCATAAAAATAATTCTAGTATATTCTGCTAAAAAGATTAAAGTAAAACCTCCTGATCCATACTCAACATTAAATCCAGAAACAAGTTCAGACTCTCCTTCAGCAAAATCAAAAGGGGTTCGGTTTGTTTCAGCTAAACAAGAAGCAAAACACGAAATTATTAAAGGAAAACAAAAAAAAACAAATCAGCAATAATTTTGATAGACCATAAAATCAAATAAATTAAAACTTCCAATTAAAATAATTAAATTTAATAAAATCAAAGCTAATCTAACTTCATAAGAAATTGTTTGAGCTACAGAACGTAAAGATCCAAGTAAAGAATAATTTGAATTGGAAGATCAACCAGCAATTATTATYGGATAGACACCTAATCTTGTACAACACAAAAAAAATAAAAACCCATAAACAAAAGAACATATATAAGTTAAATAAGGAAAANCAAACCAAACGACTAAAGAAATTATTAAACTAAATANAGGAGAAAAATAATATAAAATATAATTAGACACAAAAGGAACAGTTTGTTCTTTACTAACCAATTTTAAAGCATCACTAAAGGGCTGTAAAATTCCAATAAAACCTAATTTATTAGGACCTTTACGAATATGAATATAACCTAAAACTTTACGCTCAAATAAAATTAAAAAAGCAACTCTTATTAAAACGAAAATAACCAATAAARTGAAATTCAACCCTCCTATAATTAAATCAATACCTAAAATTACTATTTGTAGAATAACCTACTTAATTGAAATCTAAATTCAACACATAACTCTGTCAAAATAGTAAATTATTAATAATCATAAACAAAGAAGATTTTCAAATTATATGGTCCTCTCGTACTAATACAATATTTGAAAATTTAGGATAGAAACCAACCTGGCTTACGCCGGTTTGAACTCAGATCATGTAAGAATTTAAAGGTCGAACAGACCTAGCTACTAAACTGATACACCTAGTACTAATCTTAATCCAACATCGAGGTCGCAATCAGTCTTGTTGATATGAACTCTAAAAAACAATTACGCTGTTATCCCTAAGGTAACTTAATCTTATAATCACAAATTATGGATCAAGCAATCATAAATAAATGATATTAAAAATAAAGAGTTTAATTATTCTTCATGTCACCCCAACAAAATATAGTCTTAATAAACGAAATAAAATAACAGTAAATCAATTATAAATGATATATAAAGCTCTATAGGGTCTTTTCGTCCTAAAATCAAATTTAAGCCTTTTAACTTAAAGGTTAAATTTTATCAATTAAAATTGAGACAGTCACCCCCTCGTCAAACCATTCATTCCAGCCTCAAATTAAAAGACTAATGATTATGCTACCTTTGCACGGTCATAATACCGCGGCTCTTCAAATAATTCAGTGAGCAGGTCAAACCTTAAATTTTAATCAAAAAGACATGTTTTTGATAAACAGGCGAAGAGTAATTTTGCCTAATTCCTTAAATTAAAATAAAATCATAAAAAATTCATACAATTAAATATACTAATTCAATCATTATTACAATAAATTTAAAATCAATTTAATTACCTCAATATAAAACCTAAAAAATTTATAAAATCATAAAAAAAAATAAAATGAACTAAAACGTAATCAAAAAGATAGCCAGTTTAAAGCCTACTTTTAAATAAAAATAATAAAATTATAGAATAAAATCACTAAAGAGCTTATCCCCTAAAGTATTAACAGGAAACTAATTAAAAATTAAAATTAATAAATAATCAATAACCTTATAAAATTAAATCTTTACTTGAGGAACTAGATATATTAGGAAACGGTTAACATTTCACTTCTAAAACCAAATTTAAAATATCTATAATACGATAAAAATAATATGATTTTAAATCAACCTAAATCGAGAGAAATATAATCAACAAAATAATATTTATCAACCCTGATACAAAAGGTACCCTAAAAAAGTACTTATTAACTAATCAAAATTCAATAAATTCATTTACATTACTAATAAACTATAATTACAAGAATCTATTCTAAAAAATACTTAAACAATACCAATAAAAATTAATTTAATTAAACAAATAAAATAATAGTTAAACAAAATAATATTTTAAAATCAAAACATACTGAATTGCACAGTAAAAATTCTCAGTGTAAATGAAATACTTTACTAAAAGATCTGTTTTGATTTCTTACTAGGTACACCTTCCAGTACACCTACTTTGTTACGACTTATCTCACCTAAATAATATTAATAAACAAATAAAATAATGAGAGTGACGGGCGATGTGTACACATTATAGAGCTAATATCAAATGTAAAAAGTAAAACAATTTACTGTCAAATCCAACTTAAATAAATATTTCCATAAAAAAAACCGTTAAAAATAAATTTAATGTAACCCACTTACTCTTAGACACATGCTGCACCTTGACCTGAAATAAAATCCAATTAAAAATCAAGAAAATTATTAACCCCTAAAAAGACCTTCTGATAACGGAGATATACAAACAAAAACTAAGTAATACAAATCGTGTATTATCAATTATGCAGTAGGTTCCTCTGAATAGAATAAAATGCCGCCAAATTCTTTAGGTTTCAAGAAATTAACTGATATTACCCTAACAAAATTTTACAATTAAAATAATAGGGTATCTAATCCTAGTTTACAATTTAATCTTCACAGGATCAAAATAAGAAAATTAAATAAATACAAAATTTCACCCAATGTAATTAAATTAATTCCCAAAAATAATTAACTGAAAAGTCAAAAATATTTATTAGCATTTATTGTATAACCGCGACTGCTGGCACAAAGTTAGTCAATACTAAGTCAATTACTAATTCCAAAATAACTTGATCAATTAAATTAAATTAATACAAAACGAAACATTTAGTAAACAAAACTAGTATTTAATATAAAGACAAAATAAATAAAAAAGCAAGAATAAAACCTTTGGTTAATAAAATTATAGTTATAAATAACTCAAACAGATAAATTATGAGTATTAGAAAAATTTTAAGAATTTAATCAATTACAACCCAATTAAAAGTAAAAAAAATAAAGAACTCAATAACTACTTTCATAAGGAGTGACCAGCTCCTTATCCATTTCCTTTAATATAAAATTTAAAACCACCAGTACAAGAATTCACCGATCAATGAAATTATAGTTCTAGGTAACTCAAACAGATAAATTATGAGTATTAGAAAAATTTTAAGAATTTAATCAATATAAGCCAATTTAAAAAAAAAAATTTCATAACTTATAATAAGCTTTATACTTAAATAACTTAATGTATTATACAATAAATGATTATTATCATTGTAATTATTTATATTAATATAGTTAACTATATAATTATATCTATTATAAGTTACTATATTATATCAATATAATGTTCACGTAAATTTCATGACACTTGTTTAACTATTAATAATAATATATAATATAATGTTCTATATTAATATAAATTCATTAAAGTTAAATATTTCTTTGGGTCTAAAGACGGTATATGCATTATACCTTTATAGAAATGTATAACATATAATAATATCTTATTGTAAATAAATCTAACTTATAAGTATGTAATATTTAGTATATATATATTTATAATTAAATTATTTATATTACATTCGAAGGGTGCCCAACGATAGATTTTCAACAAAATGATACACAATTTAAACAATTAGAGCAAAATAAACAAATTCATAAAAACCAAAATGGCTTATAATTTATACATTAAATACAAAAACTAAATTAAATTTAG